GCCCCGAAATGACCCAGTCCAATAGGGAAATCCCAATTCAGTGGGCCTTTCGATACAATCAAATAGATTGCCACAAGGGCGCCATATTCTAGGAGCCCAAACTATGTGATTGAATAAATCCTCCTCTATCTGTTGCGGATCGAGAGCCCCTTCCCCTTCTTCAAACTCCGATTCGTATTTTTCATATAGAAATCTCTGATCAACGATAGAACAAGATCCATTTTGCATCATATCTAACTGATTCCTTGGTTCGGACCGAAGAAGTAATGTAACTCGATTATTATCAAACTGACTGCAATATTTTTCTGTCCGTGAGGATCCCGCCAGAGCCAGAGCGCCTTCTACTTCTAATAGTAATAATAGTAATAGGCCATGAACTAGATCAGAATCATTCTCAACGAATCCATAAGAAGTGATCCAATTTTTTTCATCGTGTCTGGATGAAGACCAAAGATCTTGAGCGACCGATCCGGCAGAACAACTCAAAAGATAAAGAAGTATCGTTAATTTCTTCATGCTCGTTCCAAGTTCGAAGTACCATTTGTACAAATAAGAATCCCCTCCCTTACATGATTTCTTCTTCATATAGATAGATATAGGATCTATGGGGCAATTACTTAGAAGTACATTTTGTGTAACAGCCCTTCCTATCTGATAGAAAAGGATCCCATGATCCTGAACCGATCTTATCTGGGATCGAAAATCCCAAGTTTTTCTATGAAGAGCTGATCTAATTGTATTAGTTTCTATAATGGATTTCTTCTGTGTAATACTAATTGATAGGGCCTCATTGATAAGTGCTACAAGATCTCGCGCATTGGAATCCATGGTTATGGACCCGAATCCGTTAGTATGGAACATCTTCTTTTCCAAGTGAAATCCCCTAGTATATGAAAGAATGAAAAAGTGCTTTCGTTGTTGTGGAAGAAGAAGCCTTCGTATCTTAATGCATGTATTTAATTTATTCGGAGCTATTAGAGCGGGATCCACTTTTTGGGGAATATGAGTCGAAGCAATAACAAGAATCTTTCCAGTGGAACATCTTTCACAATCCCTGGAGAGATAGTTCTCTAATAGACCGAGGGATAAGTAATTCGACTCATTCACATGCAGATCATGAATGTTTGGAATCCATATTATGCAAGGAGACATTGCTTTTGCTAATTCGAATTGAAGGGTGATATCAAATCGGTCTATTTTCGGCGTCATATACATAGTTAGCACATTCGTCATAGTTAGCAGCTCCGTATCAATATCAAGGTCATCATCAATATCGTCACTATCATCAATATTGATATCGTCACTATCATCAATATTGATATCGTCACTATCATCAATATCGATATCATCAATAAGATAACCTTTAGGTTTGTCATCCAGGAACTTGTTCGGAAATACCGTAATGAAAGGAACATAGGAGTTTGTCGCTAGGTATTTGACCAAACAGGATCGTCCAGTTCCTATAGAACCTATCACTAAAATACCTCTAGAAGGGGATAGGGCTAAGCGGAGCGAAAAGGGTTTTCCATGAGGAGATGGGGAATGAAAACTATTAGCCCCACACGAGGTTTGTGAATAAGTGATTGTCTGATAATGAGCAAGGAATATCCGTCTTTCTGCTAAACAGGATCTATTGAACTCATAATTCATTAGATCCTTTTGATGAATGTCAACTAAGTATCGTAAGGAAATTGATCCCGGTTGTTCAATCATTTGATAACCAGAGTCATTCTTTGAGAAACGATCACTATGAGTCAGACTCAATAGAATTTGATCAATCCTTTTTTCTGTCGTTAAGGTGGAGAACTGAACCAAGAATTCTCTTTCTTCATCATCAATCGAATCACTGTTCGCGACCCAGAATTCTATTTTCTCATCAATCCAATCACCGTTCACGTTTTTTCTTTTTCTTATCAATGAATAGATCTCTTTACTTGTACGACTTAGATGTCTCGTATTTCTCGAAAAAATGATTCGATTGATGGGATTTGGTATGATACTTACAAGATCGATGAGATTGATCTTCCAATATTTCTTCTTAGAACGTATTGATTTGACCCCATAAGCGGGACCACCACCCAATAGCATGTTGCCACCAGAAGCAGAACCCCGTATTTCTTCCAGAGAATCTCCTAATTGTTCCAGAACAACTAGAAAGAGATTCTTTAACCAGAAAGGATTCAGTTCAGATGTCGGATACCTATCCAGAAGTTTTCGAAATTCCATCATGTATGATGGAATCATCAAAGATTTGATCTTTTCTAACTCTGTCTGTAACTCGCTAGAGGCTCGGGAAACAAAGAGAAGATGTATACGAACGAGATATCCAGCAACAAGAAGAAGGAAAAAGATGGAATAGAGGAACTCCCGAGCATTTGTTGATCTCAGATGTGCCCATATCAATGGAACGGGTGACTCATTATTTCGATGAATCATTTCTTCGGACAGAAGAAGATTCTGTAAACATTGACTCGAAATCTCACTTATCGGAGTCCATTGT